TTAAGAATAAGCTAAGTTAAGCTTTTGGGCTCATACCTCAAATATAAAGATATCCTTTTTCTTAATAAAGTGCCTGATAAAAGGATTATTCTGATAGGATAAATTATGTAATTTTTTACCTTTATTATATTTTTTAGAATTAAACTAAACCTAATAATATCAAAAATTATTGTGCATCTTACACTAAAATATATTTTATTTAAAATAGAACTTAAATTTCTAAAAATTTTTTATTTTAAATTTATTTTTATTCAAATTCTAATAAAATATTTTTTATTTTTATTTTATTTTTTAGAACTTTAATTTCTATTTCTTCCAATTCTTGATTAGGATGTTGAGTAGGATTAGAAATTAATCTGTTAAGATTTATCCCCCTAATTTCTAATACAAAAAACTTACTAAATACAGAAGCGGCATTAAAATATTTTCTTACTCAATCAATTGCATCAATTAATTTTTTATTCTCAATTTTATTTAAAATAATTTTATTCAAAAATTTTGAAATAAATAATTTTTTATCAATTATAATTAACTCTTCATTAATAATAAAAATAGGATCTGCACCATTTTATTTTTGATTCCCCAATATTATGGAAGGATTATCTTGAATAAATTGCTTTATTCTAATAACATGACAAAAAATTTCCCCCATAATTTTACTTTCTTATTATATAAATAATAATTTTATTATAATTATTATAATTTTAAATGCTATTATTGGAAGAATTAGAGGATTTAATCAAACCTCTATTCGAAAATTAATAGCTTTTTCGTCCATTAATAATTTAGGATGATTAATAGCAAGATTAATAATTAGAGAAAATATTTGACTCATATATTTTATTTTATACTCATTTTTTAATATAATTTTATGTTTTTTATTTTCAATATTAAATATTTTTTATATTAACCAAATTATAAACTTTAATTTAATACCATTTATTAAAATTTCTTTATTAATTAATTTTTTTTCATTAGGAGGATTACCCCCATTTTTAGGATTTTTCCCAAAATGAATTATTATTAACTTTTTAATAAATAGAAATATATATATTATTTCATTCATATTTATTATATCAAGATTAATTATATTATTTTTTTATATTCGAATTATTTATCTTTCTTTTTTATTAAATTTTTTTAAATTAAAATGATTTAAAATTAAAATTAAAAATAATTTTTTTTTATTAATTAATTTTTTTTCTTTAATTTCTTTAAGAGGTTTAATTCTTAATACTTTTATATTTTTTTAAGGTTTTAAGTTAAATTAAACTAATAGTCTTCAAAATTATTTATAAAGAAAATTCTTTAAGCCTTAGAAATTTTTACACCTTAAAATTTGCAATTTTATATCATAATTGACTATAAGACTAACTAATAAAAGAGAAAATTCTCGTTAATAAATTTACAGTTTATCGCTTAAAACTCAGCCATTTTATTGCGAAAATGACTTTATTCAACTAATCATAAAGATATTGGAACTCTATATTTTATTTTCGGAATTTGATCCGGAATAGTAGGAACATCTTTAAGTTTATTAATTCGAACTGAATTAGGTAACCCTGGTGCTTTAATTGGAGATGACCAAATTTATAATACAATTGTTACAGCTCATGCTTTTATTATAATTTTTTTTATAGTTATACCAATTATAATTGGAGGATTCGGAAATTGACTTGTCCCTTTAATATTAGGAGCCCCAGATATAGCTTTCCCCCGAATAAATAATATAAGATTTTGATTATTACCCCCTTCTTTAACTCTTTTAATTTCTAGAAGAATTGTAGAAAATGGGGCAGGAACAGGATGAACAGTGTACCCCCCACTTTCATCTAATATTGCCCATAGTGGATCATCAGTAGATTTAGCTATCTTTTCATTACACTTAGCAGGTATTTCTTCAATCCTTGGAGCAATTAACTTTATTACAACTATTATTAATATACGAATTAGAAATATGTCATTTGACCAAATACCTTTATTTGTGTGAGCAGTAGGAATTACCGCCTTACTTTTACTTTTATCCTTACCAGTTCTTGCTGGGGCAATTACTATACTTTTAACTGATCGAAATTTAAATACTTCTTTCTTTGATCCTGCTGGAGGGGGAGACCCAATTCTTTATCAACACTTATTCTGATTTTTTGGACATCCAGAAGTCTATATTTTAATTCTACCTGGATTTGGGATAATCTCTCATATTATTTCACAAGAAAGAGGAAAAAAGGAAACTTTTGGGTCATTAGGTATAATTTATGCTATAATAGCAATTGGTCTTTTAGGATTTATTGTATGAGCTCATCATATATTCACTGTAGGAATAGATATTGACACTCGTGCTTATTTTACATCTGCAACAATAATTATTGCAGTTCCAACTGGAATTAAAATTTTCAGTTGATTAGCAACATTATACGGTACTCAAATTAATTATAGTCCTTCCATATTATGAAGCTTAGGATTTGTATTTTTATTTACTGTAGGAGGTTTAACTGGTGTAATTTTAGCAAATTCTTCAATTGATATTATCTTACATGATACTTATTATGTTGTTGCTCATTTTCATTATGTTCTTTCTATAGGAGCAGTATTTGCAATTTTAGGAGGTTTTATTCATTGATATCCCCTTTTTACTGGATTAAGCTTAAATAATTACTACTTAAAAATTCAATTTATTACTATATTTATTGGGGTAAATTTAACATTTTTCCCTCAACATTTTTTAGGATTAGCAGGTATACCTCGACGATATTCTGATTATCCAGATAATTATTTATCCTGAAATATTATTTCATCTTTAGGATCCTATATTTCTTTAATTGCCACAATTATAATAATAATAATTATTTGAGAGTCTATAATTAACCAACGAATAATTATTTTTTCATTGAATATACCATCTTCTATTGAATGATATCAAAATCTTCCTCCTGCCGAACATTCCTATAATGAATTACCTATTATAAGTAATTTCTAATATGGCAGATAATATGTAATGGATTTAAACCCCATTTATAAAGGATTTCCTTTTTTTAGAAATGGCAACCTGATCAAATTTTAACCTTCAAAATGGAGCTTCACCTTTAATAGAACAAATAATTTTCTTCCATGATCATACTTTAATTATTTTATTAATAATTACTATTTTAGTTATATACTTAATAATAAATTTATTTTTTAATAAATTCATTAATCGATTTTTACTTGAAGGTCAAATAATTGAATTAATTTGAACAATTTTACCAGCTATTACTTTAATTTTTATTGCATTACCATCATTACGATTATTATATTTATTAGATGAATTAAATAATCCTTTAATTACTCTTAAATCAATTGGACATCAATGATATTGAAGATATGAATATTCAGATTTTAAAAATATTGAATTTGATTCATACATAATCAATGAACCAGATAATATTAATAATTTTCGATTATTAGATGTAGATAACCGAATTATTCTCCCTATAAATAATCAAATTCGTATTTTAGTAACAGCTACTGATGTAATTCATTCATGAACTGTACCTTCTTTAGGAGTAAAAGTTGATGCAAATCCAGGACGATTAAATCAAACTAATTTTTTTATTAATCGTCCTGGAATCTTTTTTGGACAATGTTCAGAAATTTGCGGAGCAAATCACAGTTTTATACCAATTGTTATTGAAAGAATTTCTATAAATAATTTTATTAACTGAATTAACAATTATTCATCATTAGATGACTGAAAGCAAGTACTGGTCTCTTAAACCAATTTATAGTAAATTAGCAATTACTTCTAATGAAAGAATTAGTTAAATAATAACATTAGTATGTCAAACTTAAATTATTACATTAGTAATATTCTTTTATCCCACAAATAATACCAATTAATTGAATTTTCTTTTTTTTCTTTTTTATATTTATTTTTATTTTATTTAATATTATAAATTACTATATTCACTATAATTTAAATTTTAAATTTAAAATTTCAAATAATAAAAAAAAAAATTATTTAAATTGAAAATGATAAATAACTTATTTTCTATTTTTGATCCTTCAACTAATATTTTTAATTTACCTTTAAATTGACTAAGAACTTTTATTGGTTTAATATTTATCCCATTTACTTTTTGAATAATTCCTAATCGTCACTTTTTATTATGAAAATTTATTATTATAAAACTTCATAATGAATTTAAAATTTTACTTAATTTTAATAAAAATAAAGGTTCAACTTTAATTTTTATTTCTCTATTTTCATTTATTTTATTTAATAATTTCTTAGGTCTTTTTCCATATATTTTTACAAGAACAAGTCACTTAACAATTTCATTAACTTTATCTCTATCATTATGATTAAGATTTATATTATTTGGATGAATTAATAACTCTAAACATATATTTATTCATATAATTCCTCAAGGAACTCCCAGAGTTCTTATACCTTTTATAGTATTAATTGAAACTATTAGAAATATTATTCGACCTGGAACTTTAGCTATTCGTTTAACTGCCAATATAATTGCTGGACATTTATTATTAACCCTACTAAGAAGAACAGGAACTTCAATAAGTAATTATTTATTAATCTTTTTAATTTTAATTCAAATTTTACTTCTAATTTTAGAAAGTGCAGTAGCTGTTATCCAATCTTATGTTATTACAATTCTAAGAACTCTTTACTCTAGAGAAACTAATTAAATGACAAAAAATTTTCATAATCACCCCTACCACTTAGTAGATTATAGACCATGACCATTAACTGGTGCTATTGGAACAATAACATTAGTAACAGGATTAGTTAAATGATTCCATAATTTTAGAATAAATTTACTTATTCTGGGTTATATTATTGTTATCTTAACAATATTCCAATGATGACGAGATGTTTGCCGAGAAGGAACATTTCAAGGTAAACACACAATTTTAGTATCAAAAGGATTACGATGAGGAATAATTTTATTTATTGTTTCTGAAGTATTTTTTTTTATTTCTTTTTTTTGAGCATTTTTTCATAGAAGTTTAGCCCCTAATATTGAATTAGGAACAATATGACCACCTTTAAGAATTATCCCATTTAACCCCTTTCAAATTCCTTTACTTAATACAATTATTTTAATTACTTCAGGGTTAACCGTAACCTGAGCTCATCATTCATTAATAAATAACAATTTTTCCCAAACTTCTCAAAGTCTTTTTATTACTATTATATTAGGATTTTATTTTTCATTTTTACAAATATATGAATATTATGAAGCACCATTTACTATTTCAGATAGAGTTTATGGATCTACATTTTTTATAGCAACAGGATTCCATGGACTTCATGTAATTATTGGAACAATTTTTATTTTAACCTGTTATATTCGATTCTTAAATAATCATTTTTCAAGAACACACCATTTTGGATTTGAAGCAGCAGCATGATACTGACATTTCGTAGATGTTGTATGATTATTTTTATACATTTCTATTTATTGATGAGGTAATTAATTATTTATATAATATATTTAGTATATTTGACTTCCAATCAAAAAGTTTAAAATTTTTAATATAAATAATCAAAATCATATTTTTAATATCAACTATTTTTTTTATTATTTCAAATTTAATAATTTTTTTTTCATCAATTTTATCAAAAAAAACAAATTTAGATCGAGAAAAATGTTCCCCATTTGAATGTGGATTTGACCCTAAATCTTTACCTCGAATCCCATTTTCTTTACATTTTTTTTTAATTACTGTAATTTTTTTAATTTTTGATGTTGAAATTGCTTTAATTTTCCCAGTTATTCCTACCTTTAATTTAACTAATATTATTGTTTGATTTAAAACATGTAGTTTTTTTTTAATTATGTTATTATTAGGACTTTATCATGAATGAAATCAAAAAATATTAAATTGAACTTACTAGGAAAATAGTTTAAAAAAAACATTTGATTTGCATTCAAAAAATATTAATTAATTAATTTATCTTAAATAAGAAGCAATTCCCATGCATTTAATTTCGACTTAAAAGATAGAGTAAAATACTCCTTATTTATTAATTGAAACCAAAATAGAGGTATATCACTGTTAATGATATTATTGAATAAAAATTCCAATTAAAGAAATATTCTATATTAAGCTGCTAACTTAATTTTAGTGGTTAAATACCATTAATATTTCTATTTATATAGTTTAATTAAAACTTTACATTTTCAATGTAAAAATAAAATTTTTATTTTTATAAATTACCTAAAGATAAATTATCACCCTAATATCTTCAATATTATACTCTAAATTAAGCTATTTAAGTAACTACTTTAATATAAATAATGTTATTAATAATATTCATAAAACAAATCTATATAAATAAATTTTAAAATTATTTATTATAAATAAATTAAAAATAATAGAATAATTTTTTAAAATATTATATAAACCTTGGCCTCTATATAATTCACTTCAACCAAAATCAATATTTTTTACTAAATTTTGCCCTAATTTTAATACAGGGTAATTAACTCCATAAGTAAATAAATTTGGCATAAATCATATTAACCCTAAAAAATTTCTTAATTTATAAAAATTTATAAATTTATTTAAAGAGTATAAATTTATAAGTCTAATAAATCAACCTATTACTACACCAAAAATTCTTACATAAATAACTATTAATTTTAAATTTAAAGGTAAAAAAATCATGTAAGGATAATTAAAAATAAATCAACTTAAAAATCTCCCGGAAATTACTCTTATAAATAATAATAAAATTATTCTTTTTAATATAACATAATCCTCATCATATAAATTATAAATTCTAAATAAATTAAATTCATTTACTATTAAATATAAAGATAAACGTATTGAATAAAATACAGTTAAGCCTGTAGAAAAATAATATAAAAAGAAAATAATTAAATTTAAATTTCTTATTCTAACTATTTCTAAAATTAAATCCTTTGAATAAAACCCAGATAAAAAAGGAATCCCACATAAAGATAAATTAGAAATATTAAAACAAAGAGAAGTTATGGGAATATATAGACTTAATCCCCCCATGTAACGAATGTCTTGATTATCATTTATTATGTGAATAATTATTCCAGCACATATAAATAATAAAGCCTTAAACATAGCATGTGTTAAAAGATGAAAAAAAGCTAAATCTCTAAAACCTATTCTTAAAATTCTTATTATTAAACCTAATTGTCTTAACGTTGATAAAGCAATAATTTTTTTTAAATCAAATTCATAAACTGCTGAAATCCCAGCTATAAATATGGTTAAACCTGAAATTAGTAGTAATATTTTTAAAAATTCTGTATTAACTAATAAAGAATTAAATCGAATTAATAAATAAACCCCTGCAGTAACTAAAGTTGAAGAATGAACTAAAGCTGAAACAGGAGTTGGTGCTGCTATAGCAGCAGGTAATCAAGCACTAAAAGGAATTTGAGCTCTCTTAGTTATAGCCCCTAAAATAATTAAACCCCCAATAATTTTTATACAATAATCTATTTTTATTAATTCTAAATAAAAAATAAAATTTCAACTCCCAAAATTAACTATTCAAGCAATTACTATTAATAATATAACATCTCCAATTCGATTAGATAAGACAGTTAACATCCCGGCATTATAAGACTTTATATTTTGATAATAAATTACTAACCCATAAGAGACTAATCCTAACCCATCTCAACCTAAAAAAATTCTAATAATATTAGGACTTAAAATCAATAATATTATTGATAAAACAAATATTAAAACTAAAATAATAAATCGTCTTAAATTTAATTCTGATCTTATATATCTTTTGCTATAATAAATTACAGAAGAAGAAATTAAAGAAACAAATATTATAAATAATAAAGATATTCAATCTAATAAAACTGAAAATACAATATTTATTGAATTAAAAGAAACAATTTCTCATTCTAAAAAAATAACAATATTTTTTATTAAAAAATACAATATAAATACTATATTTAATAATATAAAAATAAATAAAAAAAAAAATCTAATAAAACAAATTGAATTATTATTTTTAATGACCTAAAATGAAAATTCATATATTTGACTCCACAAATCAATATTTTTTATTAAATTATTTAAGTTAAATTCAAATTCTATAATCAAATTTTAAAATAAAAATATTTAAAGGAAATCAATGTAAAAACAATAATAAATATTCACGAGAAACTCCTGAATAAAAACTATAAAGTCCTAAATTATAAGCCCCATGTTGTGAATAAGAAAATAAATATAATCTATAACCTGCTCTAAAAAAAGAAATTATTATTAATATAATTATTCTTAATCAAGATCAACTTACTAAACTATTAATTAACTCAACTTCACCTAAAAAATTTATTGAAGGAGGGGCTGCTATATTCCCAATTATAAATAAAAATCATCAAAGTCTTATTGAAGGTATAAAATTTATTATCCCCTTATTTATAAATAAACTCCGAGTACCTAATCGTTCATAATTAATATTAGATAAACAAAATATTCCTGAAGAACATAAACCATGCCCAATTATTAAAACATAAGACCCAAATATTCCTCAATAATTTATAGTTATAATACCCCCAATTACTATTCCTATATGAGCTACTGAAGAATAAGCAATTAAAGACTTTATATCAACTTGACAAAAACATTTTAATCTAACAAAAACTCCCCCAAGTAAACTAATTACAACTCATATTAAACCTATTTTTATAGTTAATTCTTCAAAAATAACTAAAACTCGTAATAACCCATAACCCCCTAACTTTAATATAACCCCGGCTAAAATTATTGAACCAGAAATTGGAGCTTCCACATGAGCCTTAGGAAGTCATAAATGAACAAAATATATAGGTATTTTTACAAAAAAAGCCATAATTATCGATAAATATAAAATTAAAGAAGAACTATAATAAAATTTATATATATAAATAATTATAGAATTAATTTCATTATAAATAAAAAATAAACCTATTAGTAAAGGTAAAGAGACAAATAAAGTATAAAATAATAAATATAAACCAGCTTGAATACGTTCTGGTTGATAACCTCAACCTATAATTAAAATTAATGTAGGAATTAATCTACCTTCAAAAAATAAATAAAATATTAAAATATTTATTATTCTAAAAGTTAAATACAACATAATTAATAAAAACATAATATTTAATAAAAATAAATTACTATAGTAATTTATTTTTATTAAATTTTCTCTTGCTATAATTATTAATGAACAAATTCAAATTCTTAATAAAATTAAACCAAATGAAATTATATCACAACCTATTATATAACTTAAATTACAAAAACTTATCATATTAAAATTAATAATTATAAATATAAATATAAAAAAAAATAATATTAATTGAACCAATCAAAATATATTTTTTATAAAACATAAAGGTATTATAAAAATTAAATATAATAAAAATTTTATCATAATAAATTATAACTTTGAAAATAATCATTTCCGAAAGTTCGAATTATTGAAACTAAAATAGATAAACCTAAAGCACCTTCACAAACAGAAAAAACTAAAAAAACTATTAATATATATATATCATAACTTATTATTAAAAAATAATAAGTCATTAAAAAATAAATTCTTAAAACAATAAATTCTAAACTTAAAAGAACAATTAATAAATGCTTATGTTTTCTAACAAAAATTATATTACCAAAAAAAAATATAATTAAAATTACAAATTTTATCATTTGTGTTTTTATAGTTTAAAAAAAAACATTGGTCTTGTAAACCAAAAATAATTATAATATTTAAAAACTTCAAAGAAAAAAAATATTCTCATCAATAATCTCCAAAATTATTATTTTTTTTAAACTATTCTTTGAAATCTCATTCTTTTTAATAATAACAATAACATTCATTTCTTTATTTATACTATTTATTACTCCCCCACTTAAAATAGGGCTAATAATTTTAATTCAAACCTTATTATTATCTTTATTGTTAGGAATTTATATTAATACATATTGATTTTCTTATATTCTCTTTCTTGTATTTTTAGGAGGGTTATTAGTTTTATTTATTTATGTATCTAGAGTTGCTTCAAATGAAATAATAAATTTTTCATTAAAAATAAAAATATATTTATTATTTAGTATTATTATATTTATTTTATTTTCAATTTTTAAAATAAAAAATTACTACCTTTTTAATAATTTTATTAATAATGAAATAAATAATTTCAATGAATACTTTTTATTTTTTAATGAAAATAAAATTAGATTATCTAAATTATATAATTCCCAAACTTTTTTAATAATTATAATAATTATTATTTATTTATTTATTACTCTAATTGCAGTTATTAAAATTACTAATATTTTTTTTGGACCTTTACGATCCTTTAACTAATGATAAAAAAATTTTTTCCTTTACGAAAAACTCACCCTTTAATTAAAATCTTAAATAATTCATTAATTGATTTACCTTCCCCCTCTAATATTTCAATTTGATGAAATTTTGGATCTTTATTAGCATTATGTTTAATTACTCAAATTTTAACTGGTTTATTTTTAACAATATATTACTATGCAAATATTGAATTAGCATTTTATAGAGTAAATTATATCTGTCGAAATGTAAATTACGGATGACTAATTCGAACCCTTCATGCAAATGGAGCCTCATTTTTCTTTATTTGTATTTATATCCATATTGGACGAGGAATTTACTATGAATCATTTAATTATATTTATACCTGAATAGTAGGAATTATTATTTTATTTTTACTTATAATAACAGCATTTATAGGATATGTATTACCATGAGGGCAAATATCATTCTGAGGAGCAACAGTTATTACAAACCTTATTTCAGCTATCCCTTATTTAGGAACAACTCTATTAAATTGAATTTGAGGGGGGTTTGCTGTTGATAACCCAACTTTAACTCGATTTTATACTTTCCATTTTTTAATACCATTTGTTATTTTAATAATAACAATAATTCATCTTTTATTCCTCCATCAAACAGGTTCAAATAATCCTTTAGGAACTAATAGTAACTTAGATAAAATTCCATTCCACCCTTATTTCACATTTAAGGATCTAATTGGGTTTATTTTAATAATATTTATTTTAATTATATTAACTTTAACAAACCCTTATATACTAGGAGACCCTGATAATTTTATCCCAGCAAATCCATTAGTAACTCCAGTTCATATTCAACCAGAATGATACTTTCTTTTTGCATATGCTATTCTACGTTCTATTCCAAATAAACTTGGAGGAGTAATTGCATTATTAATATCAATTTTAATTATTGCTATTCTACCATTTACATTTAATAAAAAAATTCAAGGAATTCAATTTTATCCAATTAATCAACTTATTTTTTGAACTATAGTAACAACTATTATTTTATTAACATGAATTGGTGCACGACCCGTTGAAACTCCTTATATTCTTACAGGTCAAATTTTAACTATTATTTATTTTTCTTATTATATTATCAATCCAATTATTAACAAAATATGAGACAAAATAATTTTTTATAATTAATTAATGAGCTTGTAAAAGCATTTGTTTTGAAAACTTAAGAAAGAATAAATATTCTATTAATTTATACTAAAAATATTTATTAAATAATAAATATTTTTAGTCCTAAATATAAAATTATCATATTTAAAGAAATAGGTAAATAAACCTTTCAACATAAATATATTAATTTATCATATCGATAACGTGGTAAAGTTCCTCGAACTCAAATAAATAAAAAAGAAATTAATCTTAATTTTAAATAAAATAATAATCTTAAACTATAACCTCCTATATATAATAAAACAAATATTATACTTATAAATAAAATTCTTGAATATTCAGCTAAAAAAATTAATGCAAACCCCCCTCTTCTATACTCAATATTAAACCCTGAAACTAACTCTCTCTCCTTCAGCAAAATCAAAGGAGTTCGATTAGTTTCTGCTAATATTGAAGAAAATATACATAAACATAAAGGTATTATTAAAAATATAAATCAAATATTATTTTGAAAAATTATTAAACTTATTATATTAAAATCTATAATTAAAATTAAAGATGAGCCTAAAATTAAAGCTAATCTAACTTCATAAGAAATAGTTTGAGCCACAGCTCGTAAACCCCCTAATATAGAATAATTTGAATTAGAAGATCACCCAGCTATTAATAAAATATAAACTCCAACTCTAGTACAACAAAAAAAAAATAAAATTCCTAAATTAAACATAATAATATTAAAAGAATAAGGAATTAATATTCAAATAATTAAAGATAAAAAAAATCCAATAACAGGAGAATAATAATAATAAATATAATTAGAATAATTTAAATAAGTTTGCTCCTTACTAAATAATTTAAGACCATCAAAAAAAGGTTGTAAAATCCCTATTACTCCTAACTTATTAGGCCCTTTTCGAATTTGGATATAACCTAATACTTTACGTTCTAATAAAGTTAAAAAAGCAACACCAACTAAAACTCCTACAAATAAAATTAATAAACCTAAAATAATATTTAACTTTTCAATTATTAAAATTACTACTTATATAAATAATTATATATTTATGACTTCTAAAACCATTACATTTTTCTGCCAAAATAGTAAAAAATTAATAACATTCATTTATAAAAAATTATTTCTAATAATTGATCCTTTCGTACTAAATTATTACATTTATATAAAGATAGAAACCAACCTGGCTCCCCCCGGTTTGAACTCAGATCATGTAAGATTTTAATGATCGAACAGATCAAAATTTTAAACTTTTGCATTTAAATTTTATTTTAATCCAACATCGAGGTCGCAAACTTTTTTTTTTATAAGAACTAAAAAAAAAAATTACGCTGTTATCCCTAAGGTAATTTAATCTTTTAATCATAAATTATGGATCAAAATTTCATTAATTAATGTATAATTTTTAAAAAAAGTTTTTTAAATTTTTCTATCACCCCAACAAAATATTTTATTAAATATTAATTCAAAATTTTATATAAAATTAATATTTAATAAAATATAAAACTCTATAGGGTCTTCTCGTCTTTTATAAAAATTTTAGCTTTTTGACTAAAAAATTAAATTCTATTATTAATAAAGAGACAGTTTATATCTCATCAAATCATTCATACAAGTCTTCAATTAAAAGACTATTGATTATGCTACCTTTGTACAGTCAATATACTGCAGCCCTTTAAAATAATTCAGTGGGCAGATTAGACTTTAAATTATTTTCAAAAAGACATGTTTTTGATAAACAAGTGAATATAAATTTTTGCCGAATTCCTTTTTATTAATTTAAATAATTTTTTTTTTTATTTTAAATTATATACTAATTTTATCATTATAACTAATTTTTTATTATTAAAAAATATTTTTTTATAAAAAATTAAATTAAAATAAAATTTTAATTAAATGAAATTATTTATAAAAAATTATAATTTATAAAAAATATAAATCTTAAAAATTTCAATTATTTTATTTTTATTATAAAAATTTAATTTAAAGCTTATCCCTTAAAATATAAAATTATTTTTTTAATTAATTAATTAATAAATTAATTAAAAAAAAATAATTTAAAATTAAATTTTTTTCTAAAAAAATTAGATATATTTCAAAACGATTAACTTTTCATTTCCAATTAATTATTAAAAATAATTATGCAATATTAACTTTTTTAATTAATTAACTCTTTGAAATTCGAAATAAATTTAACTAAATTATCTTTTTAATAAACTCTGATACACAAGATACAATAAATGAAATTTACTTTTATATAAATTTTTATTTCAATATTTTCAATTTTATTTCACAATACTAATTCACTATAAATTTTTTAATTTTTTCTATAAATATACTTTAACCCCCATTAAATATTTTATATTAAAATTATTTTTTATATTTTTTAACTATTAAATTTTCCCCCCTCAAACTAATTATAATTATAATTTCTTTTCAATGTAAATGAAAAACTTTAACAAGCTCTAATTTGTCTTTCTAGGAACACTTTCCAGTACCCCTACTTTGTTACGACTTATTTCAATTTTTAAATGAAAGTGACGGGCAATATGTACATATTTTAATTATAAATCATTTTAAAAAATTATTTAAAATTACATTTAAATCCACCTTCAAATAAATATTTCAAAATTATTATTCGTTTATATAATTATATTGTAATCCATCTTAAATTTAATTATAATCTACATCTTGATCTGAATTAATTTCTAATTAAAATTTTAAAATATTATTTTTATTTAAAAATATTTTTTTAACAACGATATATAAAATTTTAAATTAAATATGATTATTCGTGGAATATCAATTACTAGACAGATTCCTCTAAATGAACTAAAATACCGCCAAATTATTTAAGTTTCAATAAATAATTATTTACTATTTTAGTAATTTACTTTAATTTTTTATAATAGGGTATCTAATCCTAGTTTTAAATAAAATTTTTAAAATCATAATTTTTTACTTAAATTTTTATAAAATTAAAATTTCACTTAATAATTTTATTTTTAATTTAATTTAATTATATTTATTTTTACTAATAAAATTTATTTAAATTTTTGTATAACCGCAACTGCTGGCACAAAATTTGTTATTTAATTTTTGTATTACTAAATCTTAATTTCTTAAATTTTTAATTTTAATTACTATATATTTTATTATTAAATTTTTTAAATTTAATAAAATTAACACTAAAATTTATATGTAAATTAAACTTAAAATAAATTATCTAAATCATAAATTTTTATCTATTTATTAGTATTATCACATAGATTTTTTTTTTTTTTTTTTTATATTAAATATTTACATTTTTTATTAAATTTTATTTAGTTCTTTTATTCTTTTTCTTATAATATGTATTTAAATACAAATTCATTATTAAACAATTAATAATAAGTTTAAATAAAAAAAATTATAAATATAATATTTATTTTTTTAACAATTTATTATATTTATTTAATTTATAATTATATAAATATTTATATATATATATATATATATTAATATATTAAATATTTAATATGCCCACGCATATATATATATAAATAAATTAAAAGAAAATTTTCTTTTAATTTATTTATAAACCTATTTCAATAATTTTATATATAAATATAAAATAAATAA